CTGATCTTGTAAGAATGGATTCCCAGGGTCCCAAATAAATTGGCTTATTTTAAAAAAGCCTTGTTCGTGGTAAGATCGATCTCGTGTCTGGTACTGCATGGTTCCACTCGGCAAGAACTCCGAATCATTCTCTTGAAGCTCATCCTCTTCTTGAAGCTCATCCTCTTTGATCCGCTTGCCCCTGGCCCAATAGGGAAATCCCAATTCATTGGGGATCCAACCAAATAGATTGGCACAAGGGCGCCATATTCTAGGAGCCCAAACTATGTGATGCTCCTCTATTATCTGTTGCGGGTCGAGGGCTCCTTCCCCCTCTTCAAACTCAGATTCGTATTTTCCATATCGAAGTCTCTGATCAACGATAGAAGAAGATCCTTTTTGCATCATATCTAAGGGATTCCTTGGTTCGGACCGAAGAAGCAATGTCACTCGATCATTATCAAACTGACTGCAATCTTTTTCTGTCCGTGAGGAGCCCACGAGAACACCTTCTGCTTCTAATAGGCCATGAACTAGATCAGAATCATTCTCAACGAGTCCATAAGAAGCGATCCAATTTTTTTCATCGGGTCCGGGTAGAGACCAAAGATCTTGAGCGACCGATCCGGCAGAACAACTCAAAAGATAAAGAAGTATCGTTAATCTCTTCATCGTCGTTCCAAGCTCGAAGTACCATTCGTACAAATAAGAACCCCCTTCCTTACATAATTTCTTCTTCATATAGATAGATATAGGATCTATGGGGCAATTACTTAGAAGTACATTGTGTGCAAGAGCCCTTCCTATCTGATAGAAAAGGATCCCATGATCCTGAACCGATCTTACCTCGGATCGCAAATCCCAAGTTTGTCTATGAAGAGCGTATCTAATTGTATTAGTGTCTATAATGGATTTCTTCTGTGTAATACTAATTGATAGGGCCTCATTAGTAAGTGCTGCAAGATCTCGTGCGTTGGAACCCATGGTTATGGACCCGAATCCATTAGTATGGAACATTTTCTTTTCCAAGTGAAAGCCCCTAGTATATGAAAGAGTGAAAAGGTGCTTTCGTTGTTGTGGAATAAGAAGCCTTCGGATCTTAATGCATGTATTTAATTTATTCGGAGCTATTAGAGCGGGATCCACTTTTTGGGGAATATGAGTCGAAGCAATAACAAGGATATTTCGAGTGGAGCCTCTTTCAGAATCCATGGAGAGAGAGTTCGCTAATAGACCGAGGGATAAGGAATCCGAATCATGCACATACAGATCATGAATGTTTGGAATCCATATTATGCAAGGAGACATTGCTTTTGCTAATTCGAATTGAAGGGCGATATCACTATCAGATCGGTCTATTTTCGAAGGCATATCCATAGTTAGCAGCTCTTTCTCTGTATCAAGGTCATCATCGATATCGTCACTATCATCAATCTCAATATCGTCACGATCATCAATAACAATATCATATTCATCCATCTCATCATCCTCATCAACAAAATCATCCTCATCCAGGAACTTGCTCGGAAATAACGTAATGAAAGGAACATAGGAGTTTGTCGCTAGGTATTTGACCAAGTAGGATCGTCCAGTTCCTATAGAACCTATCACTAAAATACCCCTAGAGGGGGATAGGGCTAAGCGAAGCGAAAAGGGTTTTCCATGAGATGGGCAATGAAAACTATTAGCACCCCACGAGGTTTGCGAATAAGTGATTGTCTGATAATGAGCAAGGAATATCCGTCTTTCTGCTAAACAGGATCTATTGAACTCATAATCCATTAGATACTTTTTCTGAATGTCAACTAAGTACCGTAAGTAAATTGATCCCGGTTGTTCAATCATTTGAAAACCAGAGTCATTCTTTGATAAATGATCACTATGAGTCAGACTCAATAGAATTTGATCAATCCTTTTTTCTCTCGCTGTCGTTAAGGTGGAGAACTGAACCAAGAATTCTCTTTCTGCATCATCAATCGAATCACTGTTCGCGACCCACGATTCTATTTTATCATCAATCCAATCAACGTTCACGTTTTTTCTTTTTCTTATCAATGAATAGATCTCTTTACTTGTACGACTTAGATGTCTCGTATTTCTCGAAAAGGCGATTCGATTGATGGGATTTGGTATGATACTTATTAGGCGATCGATGAGATTTCTATTCAAATCTTTCTTCTTATAACGTATTGATTTGAACCCATAAGCGGGACCCCCACCCAATAGCATGTTGACAGCATAACTCCGTATTTCTTCTAGAGAATATACTAATTGTTCCAGAGCAACTAGAAAGAGATTCTTTAACCAGAAAGAATTCGGTTCAGATGTAGGATACCTATCCAGAAGTTTTCGCAACTCAATCATGTATGATGGAATCATCAAAGATTTGATCTTTTCGAACTCTGTCTGTAACTCACTAGAGGTTCGGGAAATCAAGAGAAGATGCATAGGAACGAGATATCCAGCAACAAGAAGAAGGAAAAGGATTGAATAGAGCAGAGCATTTGGTGCTCTCAGATGTGTCCATCTCAATGGAACAGGTGACCCATGATTTCGATGAATCATTTCTGCTTCGAACAGAAGATTCTGTAAACACTGACTCGAAATCTCACTTATCCGATTCCGATTCCGAATCGCCCACCATTTTGTCTGACGAATTGGCCATGATGTATATAATCTATGCATAATATCATGAAAAATGGATACAAATTTTATTAGTATTGGCAATAGGTCTGAAAAGGTTAATTTTAGATATTTGAACCCTGTCGAAGTAAAGAACCATGGCATATATGTTTGGAACCGCTTCCATTTTGATAGATTTGAAAAAGCACGATCTCGTAGGGTTCTATACATCTGCCGTTTCTCAACGCATTTCTTTAGACAAAGACTCCGTTTTTTCTTTTTCCTCTTTTCGCATGGTAAATTTTTCTCAGAATATGGAGTGTGAATCAAACCCATGCTTGAATGGAAATTGAGATACTGATCCAAGTTCTTCCCTTCTGAATCAGATAGAGTCATATCTGAAAGAGGTTGACAATAAGTTCTTTCAAAATTGACTATTTGTCCCTCTGTTAGAGGTGTTCCAGAAATGTCTGCGATCGAATAAATAGCTCTACGAACGAATGGATCGGATCGAATTGCAAAATGGAAAGATTTGTACAAGTTATACGTTTCGTCACCACTTTGTGGAAAATCGTTCGGTATCAGTAGGTTAGATACCTGTGACTCGATTGGTGAAATAGTACCTCTCTCCAAAAAAACATCTTTTTTTTGACCCACGCACAAAGAAAATTTTTTGTTGCGAATGAACAATATATTTAGGAATTGTCCATACGTAAGATCATCATTATTGATACGGGACTTTTCCACAGAAAAAGGGAATATTTTGTTACAATCGAACCAGAAGTGATGTGGATTATTCAAGAATCGCAGTCGATTTGCTTTATAAAAACAAGATATCAATGAACTTCTATGAAATGGTTTCACGGGATTCAGCCAATTGTCTCGATCGTGGGATATCAATGAGAAATAGGAATCAGTGTTATCCAAGTATTTCCTGCGATTCTTTCGAGTATGGAATGAGTCAATCGTCCACTTTGGTATCTTATTGAACAAAGATGGTGATATTGCTCCCCCATTGATCCAAAATTTCGATTTTTGGGAAGTCTCATGATCATCCAATAAGAAGGGTTTCCATTTATGACCGATTCGAGCCCTTATTGATTCTAACAACTGATTGCAGAGTTGATCATTCGGCCCTTTCAAGTCATAGATGTGGATCTCGGACCTATGAATGGGGCTATTCCCGAGACTCACAAAGAAAAAAGGAAGTGCCTTAGACAAAAAGCGAAGTGACTTGGACAAAAAGAAACGAAGTGACTTAGACAAATATTCTTTGTTGATAACCTCGGACCAATCAATCGAATATTGATTAATACGTAATCGATCGAACACTACTTGAAAAAGATCGAACACTACTTGAAAAAGATCGAACACTACTTGAAAATGATCGAACATTACTTGAACTTGAAAACGGCTCTTCTTCTTCTGCTCAGAAAGGAAATGTTCCAAATGTTTCTGGAAATTCTTGATCCCATCCTGGAAATTCTTGATCCCAGTGGACCATTTGTAGTATCTATATGCGTATCTAGACGTATGTGACAGATGATGCCTCCAAAGATTGGCTAGCATGGCGACTCTTATAGCAATACGAAGAATAGGAGGATCGGGCCATATCTTCCGACTCTTTTTCAAATTCGATAAATGTTGGTTGATCGTATATTTCATTAGAGTTCTATGATTCAGAGTATCATTTCCTATTCGATCCCTTTGAATTCCATATTCGGAGTTGCGATCGGATCGATTCATGAAAAAGAATCGATTTGCTACATTTCTTATGTACCCATAGGTGCTATATTGGATTTGAATCAGATTTCGGATCCATCTATATTGATTGACTGCCTCCATTATGTTGTTGCTAGCAAATACCACTATTTTTGGTTTTGGATCTTCCAAATCATTCCCGCAGGAGATCCGGACCCATTGTTTTAGGAGCATTCGAAAAAATTTCACTTCCTCAAGTTGAGCAAAAAAAGATGCATTTTTCGATTCATCCCGGGAGTCGTAATCCCTAGCAACGAAAGATTTAAGATAGGCCAGACCCGGATCGGTTAGTGATTCAATGAATCTATTTGTCCTTTCTGCAAATCTCTCTTCTGCGTGGTGTAACGTGTATCCCCACCTGTTCCGGTCATGGAATCGATGAAATAAATCCAAAAATGGATTTTGGTTCAAGACTGAAATCTTATTGGAACTGTCCATATCCGGTTCATCCTTCGGAACCATATCACATCCCGGATCTGATGAAATAGGATGAATTGAGACGGTATTTTGTAAATACGTAATTATTTTGAATATCTCAACCATTTCTTTATTTTCCGATCGCCTATAAGGGACAAAAGAAACCCCTTCTTGTTTCTTCAACAATTTATGATCTCTAGTGGACCTCTCAGTAGGATTCGAACCCAGAGGAAGTTCTGACCATATGTCAGAGAAAAAAGAACGAATGGATCTTGTCGGATTCCCAAGAAATTCTTCGAGTTCTTCCGGAAGCAGATGATTATTCATCTGCTTCTCACGTTCCGTGAATAGCCGGGACATTAAGTCAGATCCCGAAAGGCCTTTCGGGAATCGGTCTGATTCTATCTCGGGTCCTTTCGTTTGAAGAAAGGAAGGATCACAAAGAATCGATCTTTCTTTTAGTTGTTGAATCTCTCTTTGATTGATCAATGTGTGATATTCCGAATCCTCATTACTAATGGAATCGAAAGGATCTCTGGATTGATCAGAAGATCCGTTCAATTGGCTAGAATCCGTGAAAATAGATCTTGTGGAAGCGGATCTCATATTTGACGAAAAATTACGTATCTTGCTAAAAAGACGATCCGGAGAAGAGATCTTTTTCCCTTTTGGAAGATACAGGAGCGAAACAATCAACCTATTTATATTGGAAGACCAAAAAGATTCTTCCAATCTATCATTTCTGGGTCCAATGGAATTCATAGGTATAGGAAGAAGCCCCATCAAATAGATATTTTTTCTTTCGACTATATTTCGATTGTTAATACGATATATAAGTACCACTCCTACAAGGAGTAATACACCTTTGATCATGAAATATCGATTTCTTCTTGAACCCTGTGAATCGCGTGAAAGTAGGATACTCCAAATTCGGAGGTCAAAGAGTTTCATAAAACGTTCTTGGTGGAAAAAAATGTGAGTGAAAGATCCCACGGACTGTAATTTGGTCCATGAATCTAAAAAATAGTCAGAATTCTTGATCTCTCTCAATATCTCTCTAAATTCTAAGATCCAGAATTGGACTGGATGTCGGTTCCTCGGTTCTCGTGTCATTGTTTTTATTCCTCCTAACAAAGACTGGGTGTGTGTTGTATTATATAAGATGCATCGACGCATCTTTTATTCGAATATTTCGAATAAGATTTATTCGAATATTTCGAATAGATGTTAGAATCTCTAGAATCAGAAATGTTCTAATTTTTAGAATAATGACATGATAATACCTCCTAAATCATGTCAATTGGTTATGTGTTATGTATTGTTAGGATATGATAATACCTGTTAATGGTAAGTTAAGCATCCATGGCTGAATGGTTAAAGCGCCCAACTCATAATTGGCAAATTCGTAGGTTCAATTCCTGCTGGATGCACGCCAATGGGAACGTTCAATAAGTCGATTGGAATTGGCTCTCTATCAATGGAATCTCATCATCCATACATAACGAATTGGTAGGGTATATTCATACCATAACATAGGAAGAGTCCGAAGGAGAATTCTTATCAATACTGGAACTCATAGGGAAGAAAATCGATTTATGGATGGAATCAAATATGCAGTATTTACAGACAAAAGTTCTCGGTTAACGGAGAAGAATCAATATACTTCGAATGTCGAATCAGGATCAACTCGGACAGAAATAAAGCATTGGGTCGAACTCTTCTTTGGGGTCAAGGTAATAGCTATGAATAGTCAGCGACTCCCGGGAAAGGGTAGAAGAATGGGACCTATTATGGGACATACAATGCATTACAGACGGATGATCATTACGCTTCAACCGGGTTATTCTATTCCACTTCTTAGAAAGAAAGAAAAGAACTTCAATCAAAATACTTAATAACACGGCGATACATTTATACAAAACTTCTACCCCGAGCACACGCAATGGGGCCCAAGTGAAATCGAATCCACAAAAGAATTTGATCTCTGGACAGCGTCATTGTGGTAAAGGTCGTAATTCCAGAGGAATCATTACCGCAAGGCATAGAGGGGGAGGTCATAAGCGCCTATACCGTAAAATCGATTTTCGACGAAATGAAAAAGACATATCTGGTAGAATCGTAACCATAGAATACGACCCTAATCGAAATGCATACATTTGTCTCATACACTATGGGGATGGTGAGAAGAGATATATTTTACATCCCAGAGGGGCTATCATTGGAGATACCATTGTTTCGGGTACAGAAGTTCCTATCTCAATGGGAAATGCCCTACCTTTGAGTGCGGTTTGAACCATTGATTTACGTAATTGGAAGTAACCAATTAGGTTTACGACAAAACCTAGAAATCGATCACTGATCCAATTTGAGTAGCTCTACGGGATAGACCTCAACAGAAAACTGAAGAGTAACGGCAGCAAGTGATTGAGTTCAGTAGTTTCTCATATAAAATTATTGACTCTAGAGATATGGTAATATGGAGAAGACAGAATTGTTTGAAGCAACGACAGAACCGGAAGCGCCCCTTGTTTCAAAGAGAGGAGGACGGGTTATTCACATTTCATTTGATGGTCAGAGGCGAATTGAAAGCTAAGCAGTGGTAATTCTACCCCCGGGGGAAAAAGAGAGATGTCTCCTACGTTACCCGTAATATGTGAAAGGATCAACGTAATTTCATAGAGTCATTCGGTCTGAATGCTACATGAAGAACATAAGCCAGATGACGGAACGGGGAGACCTAGGATGTAGAAGATCATAACATGAGTGATTCGGCAGATTTGGATTCCTATATATCCACTCATGTGGGACTTCATCATACGATTCATATAGGATCCATCTGTCTAGATATCATCATATACATCCAGAAAGCCGTATGCTTTGGAAGAAGCTTGTACAGTTTGGGAAGGGGTTTTGATTGATCAAAAAGAAGAATCTACTTCAACCGATATGCCCTTAGGCACGGCTATACATAACATAGAAATCACCCTTGGAAAGGGTGGACAACTCGCTAGAGCAGCGGGTGCTGTAGCGAAACTGATTGCAAAAGAGGGTAAATCGGCCACATTAAAATTACCATCTGGGGAGGTCCGTTTGATATCCAAAAACTGCTCAGCAACAGTCGGACAAGTGGGTAATGTTGGGGCGAACCAGAAAAGTTGGGGTAGAGCCGGATCTAAGCGTTGGCTAGGTAAGCGTCCTGTAGTAAGAGGAGTCGTTATGAACCCTGTAGACCATCCCCATGGGGGTGGTGAAGGGAGGGCTCCAATTGGTAGAAAAAAACCCACAACCCCTTGGGGTTATCCTGCGCTTGGAAGAAGAAGCAGAAAAAGGAATAAATATAGTGATAGTTTGATTCTTCGTCGCCGTAATAAATAATAGTAGAATGGAAATCCATTTGAATAGAAATTCAAAATGAAGGAGGCCACATGACTAAGAAAATAAAAAATCGATTTCTTTCTTGGACTTTTTACACGATATTCTAACCCGGTTTCTAACCCATATTCTAGAGGATCTGCGAACGCCAATTCTACTCCGAACTTCACTCCAAAAAAGGGGAAAATGGAGTTCTTTATTTTACTTTTTCCATTTTTATCTGAATTTTTAGTCATTCTTCTATTCCTTGTTATTTATCATTATTCTAACTATTCTATTTGTTAGTTAGAATAAAACAATTAAAAGATATATACTCAATTCTTACATTTTAGATACTAAGGGTGAGCGTAATCTCTATTCTCTTATAATATATCGATCCGCATTTGTCTTCCTACTAACAATCTTTAGTATACCAATCGTATGGGCGAACGACGGGAATTGAACCCGCGCATGGTGGATTCACAATCCACTGCCTTGATCCACTTGGCTACATCCGCCCGCCTACTCCCGCAAAAAGACTCACTTTCTACCATTCATGATTCTAAAATGGAGTCTTTCTTAGCTTCCTTCATACTGGGATACAGATATTATATATAATATCTCAATCCTTTAAATGTACAAAAAAACTTTCGTTTATTAAGAAAAGTGAAAGGATTTCGAGAACCGTATAGAAATAGAAACGTATAGAAATAAAAGATTAGTAGAGACCAAAAGTAAAAGTAGGATAATCAATAATGAACCAACCCGTAGTAATGTAATCTTTGCTTTTTTTTTGAATTTCAATATAGGAGGAACTCTTTAAAATATTAAAATATAGGAATTGGAGGAATTCGTTGTGACACGTGTACTAAAAAAAAAACCTTTTGTTGCGAATCATTTATTAGAAAAAATCGAGAAACTGAACAGAAGGGGAGAAAAAAAAGTAATAGTAACTTGGTCCCGGGCATCTACCATTATACCCACAATGATCGGCCATACAATTGCTATTCATACTGGAAAGGAGCATGTTCCTCTTTATATAAAAGATGATATGGTAGGTCACAAATTGGGAGAATTTGCACAGACTAGAACTTTCAAGGAACATCCTACGAGAAACGATAATAAATCTCGTCGTTAATGTTAATAAAGTAAATATATAGTATATAGGGGCTCGCCGTTCATTGGTGAGAGGTGAACCATATGATAAAGAAGGAACCAGATATAGGAGTATGCGTTTTAGGTCAAAATATACATATGTCTGCTCACAAAGCGCGACGAGTTATTGATCAGATTCGTGGGCGGTCATACGAGGAAACACTTATGATATTAGACTGCATGCCTTATCGAGCATGTTATCCCATTTTTAAATTGGTTTATTCTGCAGCAGCCAATGCTAAAAACAATATGGGTTTCAACGAAGCGAATTTAATCATTAGTAAAGCAGAAGTCAACGAGGGTACTATTGTGAAAAAGTTAAAACCCCGGGCTCGAGGTCGTAGTTATCCGATAAAAAGAACCACTTGTCATATAACTATTGTATTAAAAGAGATAGCGAAAGATCAAAAATATTCAAGACCCATATTTTGCCTAAAACATGAAAAAATGGATAACCCTCAGAAATATATAGATATAAGTATAAGGTTTTTATATATGCTAGGCCGGGATAGACTAAAATGGAGTAATAAGGAGAATGGGGGTGTATGGGACAAAAAATAAATCCACTTGGTTTCAGACTTGGTACAACCCAAAGACATCATTCCCTTTGGTTTGAAGAACCAAAAAAGTATTCCGAAGGTCTACAAGAAGATCAAAAAATACGGGAGTGTATCAAGAATTATGTACAAAAAAATATTAAAATATCTTCAGGCGAGGAAGAAGGAATTGTTGAAGGAATTGTCGAAGGAATTTCACGGATAGAGATTCAAAAAGGTATCGATGAGCTGCGGGTCACAATATATATGGGATTCCCACAACTCTTAATAGATAATAATCCACGAGTAATCGAAGAATTACAAATACATGTACAAAAAGAGTTTCATTCTGTTTCTGTGAACCGAAAACTCATCATTGCTATCAAAAGCATTAAAAAACCTTATGGACAACCTAATATTCTTGCAGAATTTATATCCGGACAATTAAAAAATAGAGTTTCATTTCGAAAGGTAATGAAAAAAGCTATTGAATTAACAACTGATAAAGCGAATACAAAAGGAATTCAAATACAAATTGCCGGACGTATCGACGGAAAAGAAATTGCACGTGTCGAATGGATCAGAGAAGGTAGGGTTCCACTTCAAACCATTCGTGCCAAAATTGATTACTGTTCATATACAGTTCGCACTATTTATGGGGTATTAGGTCTCAAAATTTGGATATTTGCAGAAAACGAATAAGGGTCCTTTCTTTATTATTTTCATTCTATCCAGAAATGGAACAAAACGGCAAACTCTTTCGTTCTTTTTTGGTTCAATCAAAAATTAGCAATTCGAATTCTATAGGATTGAATAAAAATAGGATTGACAATTTGGTATAATTGCTATGCTTAGTGTGTGACTCGTCGGTTTTTTATTGAATTTCGATTTAGGTTAGGATTATAAAAAGAGGAGTAGCCCCTATAATAATCGTATGAATATTAATAGTATGAAATAATAACTATAAAACGAATAACCTAACTATAGAACTAAGAAACAGCTCATTGCTTCATATTATCTGGATCCAAGAAAGCGGTCACTCTATGATTATAGATCATATCGTTGTAGCAACTGAAATTTACAGAAAAACCAATCCGATTCTGGGTTGTGAAGCGAAAATAAAAGGATGTGGATAAATGGAAAGGTGAGAGGAAGAGAGAAAGAGCATATCAATGATCTATGATTCCAATATGTATGGTCTATGAATCATCTCATAAAAGGCAGTGTAATAAAGCATCAATACGGATTCGATGATAAATAATAATTAGAGAAATCTGGTTCATAGTCAAACTAAAATAATAAAGAGCATTGAGTCAATAAAGACTGAGAATATTGATTCAGGAACAACAAATAAAATTTGGAGCTCCATTGCAGAGTTCAGGCCTAGCCATTAATCAAGAAGTGATGGGAACGACGGAACCTGTGATTGTAGAAGATTCTATTTAAAATGAATCCTAATAATTCATTGGGGGGGATGGCGGAAGGAACCAGGAAGCAATTCAGTTATTCTGAAAAGTCATTAAGTTGACCCCACAGATGAAAGAAATATTGAAAGAGTCAATATTCGCCCGCGAAATTCTTATTGTATTGCTAATTTTTTGGAGATTAACTAAAACTAAAAATAAACATGCATTATCCAAAAATTCGAAATTAAAGATGTCGAGAATTATACATATAGTTGTATATACAATCTTAAATATCAAAAAATCCGCTGATTCAATGTATTATTCATTAAGTAAATATCTTTAATATTCTTGAATCCTTTCAGTCGCGAGGAGCTGGATGAGAAGAAACTCTCACGTCCGGTTCTGCAGTAGAGATGGAATTGAGAAACAACCATCAACTATAACCCCAAAAGAACCAGATTCCGTAAACAACATAGAGGAAGAATGAAGGGGATATCTTCTCGAGGCAATCGTATCTGTTTCGGTAGATACGCTCTTCAGGCACTTGAGCCGGCTTGGATCACATCTCGACAAATAGAAGCAGGCCGACGGGCAATGACACGATATGCGCGTCGTGGTGGAAAAATATGGGTACGCATATTTCCAGACAAACCTGTTACAGTAAGACCTACGGAAACCCGTATGGGTTCTGGGAAAGGATCTCCCGAATATTGGGTATCTGTGGTTAAACCGGGTCGGATACTTTATGAAATGGTTGGGGTCTCGGAAATTGTAGCCAGAGAAGCTATTAAAATAGCTGCGTCCAAAATGCCTATACGGACGCAATTCGTTAGCGTGGAGGTATGTGCAACCAAAGGAAAGAGTACAAGATGATGAAAAAATAACCGAAGGTTTTTTTCTGGACAAGCAATATATATATTTTACTTTGCCCTTTCTTTGCTCTTTGCATTGAAACAAACGATTCAAAAAAATGATATGATTCAACCTCAGACCCATTTAAATGTAGCAGACAACAGCGGGGCGCGAGAATTGATGTGTATTCGAATCATAGGAGCTAGTAATCGCCGATATGCTCATATTGGTGACGTTATTGTTGCTGTAATCAAAGAAGCAGCACCAAATATGCCTCTAGAAAGATCAGAGGTGATCAGAGCTGTAATTGTACGTACATGTAAAGAGCTGAAACGTAACAACGGAATGATAATACGATATGATGACAATGCAGCAGTTGTCATTGATCAAGCAGGCAATCCAAAGGGAACTCGAGTTTTTGGGGCGATTGCTCGAGAATTGAGACAGTTGAATTTTACTAAAATAGTCTCATTAGCGCCCGAGGTATTATAAAGACTAATAGACGAGACCATGATATATGTAGTGTATCTTAAATAGATTCAATTAATTAGTAGATTGTGTCTCACGTATATCCCCGACTTAATTAATTCATAAAGAAAAAAAGAGCATGTTAATTAGATAACAACTAGGAGGCATCCATTATTATATGGGTAGGGACACTATTGCCGACATAATAACTTCTATACGAAACGCTGACATGAATAAAAAAAGAACGGTTCGAATAGAATCTACGAATATCACCGAAAATATTGTTAAAATTTTTCTACGCGAAGGTTTTATAGAAAACGTGAGGAAACATCGAGAAAACAACAAATATTTCTTGGTTTCAACCCTGCGACATAGACGGAATAATAGTAAAGGACGATATAGAACGATTTTAAAACGTATTAGCCGGCCCGGTCTGCGAATCTATTCCAACTATCAAAGAATTCCTAAGATTTTAGGAGGACTTGGTATTGTAATTCTTTCTACTTCTCGAGGTATAATGACAGACCGAGAGGCTCGACTAGAAAGAATCGGAGGAGAAATTTTGTGTTATATATGGTGATCCTTCTGGTAGCCTACTTGAGTCGATAACTTCAAAAAAGGCGGAAGGATGGGTTCTATAATATCACCTCTCCTCCAAGAGTTTATACTTCAAGAAGGTTACCTAGAGAATTAAAGACAAAAAGGATTCATAAAAATTTAATTACTGACTCACTTTCCAACCTTATGTTCCGTATTCGTTTAGATATTGAAGATCTGATTCTAGGTTATGTTTCAGGAAGGATCCGACGTAGTTTTTCGACGGATACTACCAAGAGATCGAGTCAAAATAGAAATAAGTCGTTATGATTGAACCAAGGGGTGCATCATTTATATATTCCGCAACCAAAATTCGAATAATTAGGCTCATTTTTGAACATTACTCTCGTGGGGATCCAACTCTAGGTTAAAAATTTCAAGAGACTTATTTTCTTCCAAGAAAGAGTAGATTCGGAATTAATATTAAGTAAGGAATAAAAAATATGAAAATAAGGGCCTCCGTTCGTAAAATTTGTGAAAAATGCCGGCTGATCCGTAGGAGGGGACGAATCATAGTAATTTGTTCCAACCCGAGACATAAACAGAGACAAGGATAATCCTTCTAAAAAAAGGGTGGACTTTCGAAAGACAAAGAAATAAAGGATCTGTTTTAACATGAAATGGATATATCCGTAAATTGCTGACTCATAAATAGGAGATGAAAAAATATGGCAAAGCCTATAGCAAGAGCAAGAATTGGTTCACGTAGGAATAAAAGTATTCGTTCACGTAAAAATAGACGTATAATACCAAAAGGAGTTATTCATGTTCAAGCAGGTTTCCGTAATACTATTGTGACGGTTACAGATGTACGGGGTCGGGTGGTTTCTTGGTCCTCCGCCGGTACTTGTGGATTCAAGGGCCCAAGAAGGGGTACACCGTTTGCTGCGCAAACTGCAGCAATAAATGCCATTCGTACAGTAGTCGATCAGGGTATGCAACGAGCAGAAGTGAGGATAAAGGGTCCTGGTCTCGGAAGAGATGCAGCATTAAGAGCCATTGCTAGCAGTCGTATACGGTTAAGTTTCATACGAGACATAACCCCTCTGCCACATAATGGATGTAGACCTCCTAAAAAAAGGCGTGTGTAGAAATAGATTTCAAGAGAAATAAATGATTCAATGATCTGATCAAATAATATTACTATGCTTCGAGAGGACGTAGCAGTATCTACTCGGACACTACAGTGGAAATGTGTTGAATCCAGAGCAGACAGTAAGCGCCTTTATTATGCCCGTTTTATTCTGTCTCCGCTTATGAAAGGTCAAGCCGATACGATAGGCATTGCGATGCGAAGGGCTTTGCTTGGAGAAATAGAAGGAACCTGTATCACACGTGCAAAATCTGAGAAGATACCACATGAATATTCGACCATAATAGGTATTGAAGAATCTATACATGAAATTTTAATGAATTTAAAAGAAATTGTATTGAGAAGTAATCTATATGGAATTCGCGACGCATCTATTTGCGTCAACGGTCCGGGATATGTAACTGCTCAAGACATCATCTCACCACCCTCTGTGGAAATCGTTGATAGTGCACAGCATATCGCTACCCTAACTGAACCAATTGATTTGTGTATTGGATTACAAATTGAGAGACAGCGAGGATATCGTATGAAAACACCAAATAACGCTCAAGATGGAAATTTTCCTATCGATGCCGTATTCATGCCTGTTCGAAATGTGAATCATAGTATTCATTCTTATGGGAGTGGAAATGAAAAAAAAGAAATACTTTTTCTCGAAATATGGACGAATGGAAGTTTAACTCCTAAAGAAGCACTTCACGAAGCCTCCCGAAATTTGATTGATTTATTTATTCCTTTTCTACATGCGGAAGAAGAGGATATCCATTTAGAGGAGAATAAAAACACAGTTACTGTACCCCTTTTTAACTTTCAAGATAGATTGGATAACCTAACGAAAACCAAAAAAGAAATAGCATTGAAAAGTATTTTTATTGACCAATCAGAATTGCCTCCCAGGGTCTATAATTCACTCAAAAAGTCCAATATAGATACATTATTGGACCTTCTAAATAAAAGTGAAGAAGATCTTATGAAAATTGAGCATTTTCGCCTAGAAGATGTAAAACAGATATTTTGCATTTTACAAAGGGATTTCTCAATTGATTTACCAAAGAATACGTTTTTATTTTTAAATTAATTTGAATAATTGCATCTTTCTTTTCATAAAGAAAGAAGAGAAGATTGATTTTTCATCCTCAGCACGATTCCGAATATACGAATCGTGCTTTCGTAACACTTAATAGATTAAAAATATTAATCTCATTTACTAGTTATTTTTTTATATGGGAGTATCCCTTATCTATTAGACTCGTAAAACGGTTATACGAATGATTTGGTTAAAATTAAAATATAGAATATTAATTGGAAAGCTACTCATAGTAAATATTAACTCTTTTTTTTGATTACCCTTATCATCGTATTCCAGCTTATTGACACAATCCTATTTCCAAATCATATTGGTAAGGGACCCATTCTAATGAAGTATTATGCTATTTTTAGTATTATAAAAATCTATAATACATTTGATTTGCGTATATGCTTACATATAATTACAACGAGGGTTCGCTCTGTGTCCGATCTGAAAGTAAAAGATATATGTTAAATCACTACATAGCAAATTGCCGGGAGTCTCAATCTTATTTATCCTTCTAATCTTCGTTATAGAATTACTATAAATATGAATGTTCATATTAAAATATATGTTAACCTATAATCTCTCTATGACTGTGAAATATTAAAATTAGAATTGGTTTGATTTTCGAGAAAAATTATGAGAAAGTCTCGATTCTCATATCTGGGTCAGTATTTAGATCCATAGTATTCATACTAATAATCTATACAATAAGAATCAAAAAAATGAATAGTCCAAATAGAGATTTTTTATAGAGATTCCCGAGAAAGATTTAAATTATCTATTTGGACTATGAACCCGTCTTTATCCCGAATTCCGTTGATATAGATGTATCGAGGAAATATTAGCTTAAAATTCAATCCTCCCCAGATATATAAGCATATCTCGCTCCTAATGCCTCGCCAGTTAATAGTTTAATATTATTGACAATGATCTAAAGGCTCAATAGTGTGAGCCTGCCCAAATAAACTGAAGCTAATCCAAAGTAATGCTTACTGATAGTTTGAATTTTGAGTCAAACCAAAGAACAGATAAGTACTCTAGATTAGTAAGAATCTATAATCTAATCCAGCCCTATGACGACTAGTGTTCCAAAAGTATCTTTTCTAGTTCCTGGCGATGAAGAGGACGAGGCCGAATGGATTGACTTATACGACCGAATTCATCGGCAAAGAAGCCTTTTTTTAAGCCAAGAAATGAAGACCGATATTGTGCACAAACTTATGACTCTCATGATATATCTCTGTATGGAGGATGAAAACCAGGATTTATATTTGTTTATAAACTCTCCCGGGGGGTTGGCAACGCGAGGAATGTTTATGTATTATACTATGCGTAATATAAAACCACTTGTACATACAATATGTTTCGGATTATCCGTTTCAATGGCATCTGTCATTCTGGCCGCAGGAGAAATGACCACGCGTTTAGCCTACCCTCATGCTAAGGTAATGATACGCCAACCTTTTGCTAAAGAATTTAAAGCCGCCATATCAGAAGGAGTTATGGACTTGCTAGAAATCAGTAAAATCCGCGATACCATTATAAGGCTTTATGCAAAAAGAACAGGTAAGGCTTTCTGGCTTATATACAAAGACACCCATATGCAGGAGCTTTTTATGTCAGCAGAAGAAGCCCAAGCCTATGGAATAGTGGATCTCGTCGGGATATAAAATGTAAACTGTCAAGGTTTCCATACAAGTCGGTGATTACATGTCGAATCTAAATAACTCGTCTCGACATGTAAGTCTTAATCCTAAGTAGGTTTCAATTTGCTAGCTTCCGTTCATTTTTTATCCCCCAAACCTCGAATCCATCTTTCTTGGCTCAAAAGTTTTATATTTTGCTATTTATAATTATTATAATCGATTGGTCGTAAAAAATATTAAGATTATTGCTATTTCCTCGGTTTATGAGTAATAATCTTAATATTTTGTAGGAAAGATGGCCGAGTGGTTCAAGGCGTAGCATTGGAACTGCTATATAGGCTTTTTGTTTATCGAGGGTTCGAATCCCTCTCTTTCCGTACCTTCACTGAATTCACGACCCTTAGTGATCACAATGGTCAAATCAAATAACAACGAATACCATTCTTACAACAGGCAAACCTTTCTTATTGATGTGGGACGGAAAAAGACTGTAAAGAGCGGCAAGGCACGAAAATATCCCCGCCGACACATTTATATGAATAGTTAAAAATCCGGATCAAACCCCTTACCCTAGCTGAGATCGATTTCCTTCGACGATAGGGGGGCAAAATGATCCGAATTTTTGTTATTTTAGTTAGGTTCAAGTCTGACGGGAATAATATTCTACGACTAGCAACTCATTTATTTCTAAACCCACCCGCCTACTATCTATTATTTTATTGACTAATCCTTTATAATTGACTAATCCTTTATATTGTGATGATTGAAGAGTCAAATGTGGTGGCAATTTCGTATGGGGGGCTGAGTTATGAGAATTTTGAATCAGAGCTATGGATTTTTGATCATCCTTCGTTGTAATAATATCTCGGGGTTTGCAGCGATAACTTGGTATATCGACTATACGACCATTAACCAAAATATGCCTATGGTTAACTAATTGCCGGGCGCCTGGAATGGTCGAAGCCATACCCAACCGAAAAAGTATGTTATCCAAACGCATTTCAAGTAATTGTAGTAAAACCTGACCTGTTGACCCTTTGGCTTTTCCTGCGATACGAACATATTTAAGTAATTGTCGCTCTGTCAGACCATAATGAAAACGCAATTTTTGTTTTTCTTCTAAACGAATACGATATTCAGATTTTTTCCCGGAAGGCGGTTGATTTCTAAGAGCATTTTCGGTTTGAAGACTTTTACTAGTTTTACTAGTGAGTCCTGGTAAAGAACCCAGACGGCGTATTTTTTTGAAACGAGGACCTCGGTAACGAGACATAAAGACTCCTTATTTTTATTGAAATTTGCATTTACAGAATAAACCGAAATTAAGACTGAACTAAATGATAAACGAAGCAAAATCTACGGAAGGACTCTACTACAAAAAAGAATGAGATGAATTGTATCAATATTCAGACTCTTTTGTATATAGAGCAAGTTAAGGATACTTTTTCGGATCGGATTTGTTCTGTAGAGATCTAACAACTCGAATGTTTTTTTATTCATAGTTTGAAGTTCTTACGACATAATAGATCCATTTTTTTTGAGAGAAGCAAAGAGGTCTTTTGACTATCCCTTTCCGTGAGTTCAAAGAGACATTTTCTCAATCATGTAAAAATAAAAAATCGAAGAAAGAGAAAAGCCAGCTATCGGAATCGAACCGATGACCATCGCATTACAAATGCGATGCTCTAACCTCTGAGCTAAGCGGGCTCGCATAACAGAAATGGTTATGTGCATAGAAATTCGCGAAACGACTGGGCTCTTAACTGTTAACTATTCAAGAAAGAATAGCATATAGAATAAGACTAGAATTCATAAGGAATATACTATTCCTTTATTGAAATAACAACGAATATAACGATAAATAGAATGATATATCGTTTTTCAATTGAAATCAAATCAATAGATATATTTTTTTGATTTCTTTTTTTTATTCTAGTATATATATTATATAGAAATAGAAATATATATTATAATATAATAATATATATATTAGCTGACATAGTATTATCAATAATCAATATATTAAAGTGATAAGACAAAAAAAGAAGAGACCCTTCGAGGATTCAAAATCACGAGGTAAAAATGCAAGGAAGAGAGTCATATATGTGTGGTATAGAAGCATCCATGTTGACTTTCGTATAGATCAATGATAGAATCATTTCTGATTGGACAAAATACCGGTCAGCTATGAAAGAAGATACATAAGAAATCAAATAGGAGTAAACAGATACACTTTTTAGATATAGAATCTGTATCTAATGAATTCAACGGTTGCAGCATAAATAAACAAAAAACGAAAGAGCGCAGGGGATGGCATCCTCATGAGATCCGAGTCTCCAAACCAAATAAAGGGGATATGGCGAAATCGGTAGACGCTACGGACTTGATTGGATTGAGCCTTGGTATGGAAACCTACTAAGTGATAACTTTCAAATTCAGAGAAACCCTGGAATCAAAAATGGGCAATCCTGAGCCAAATCCTGTTTTCATAAAAAAAGGGGGATAGGTGCAGAGACTCAACGGAAGCTATTCTAAAGAATGGAGTTGATTGCCTTGCTATGCTAGAGGAATTTTTGTATTTAAAATCCAAAAAATAAAGTATGAAGGCTGAATATGTATACATATACATACCTATACCTACTGAAATATCAAAGGATTAATGACGCGCCAAATTTTTCTTTTTTATATAAAAAAATGGAAGAATTATTGTGAATCAATTCCAAGAATATTCAGTGATAAAATCATTTACTCCAAAGTCTGATAGATCTTTTGACGAACTGATTAATCGGACGAGAATAAAGATAGAGTCCCATTCTACATGTCAATATCAATACCGACAACAATGAAATTTATAGTAAGAGGAAAATCCGTCGACTTTATAAATCGTGAGGGTTCAAGTCCCTCTATCCCCAATAACAATAAAAAGTACCTTTTTACTGCCTAACAATTTATCCTATTTTTTCGTCAGCAGTTCAAAATTTGCTATGGTTCTTCTTCACTCGACTCTTTGACAAATGAAATAAATGTATAGGGGCATAAGTT